ATGGATCTACTACCAGAAATTCAATGCGTAATCTCAGCATTCAATGTGTATTCCTGAATAATCTCATTTTTCAATTATTCAACCATTTCGTTTTACCAAGTTCAATGTTAGCCAGATTAGTCAACATTTATATGTTTCGATGCAACAACAAGATGTTATTTGTAACAAGTAGCTTTGTTGGTTGGTTAATTGGTCACATTTTATTCATGAAATGTGTTGGCTTGGTATTAGTCTGGATACGGCAAAATTTTTCTATTCGATCGAATACGTACCTTCTTAATGTACTTATTCGAGCTATTAATGTAACTATTCGATCGAATAAGTACATTAATAGAATTATTCGATCTAAGAGGTATAAGAAGTACAAGTACTCTGTGTCAGAATTAAAGTACCTTGTGTCAGAATTGAAGTACTTTGTTTTAGACTTGATAGATTCTATGGATCGAATCTTTAGTATTCTCTTATTTATTAGCTGTGTCTACTCTTTAGGCAGAATGCCGTCACCCATTTTTAGTAGGAAACTGCAAGAAACCTCAAAAACGACAGAAAGGGGGGAAAGTGAGAAAGAAAGAGATGTAGAAATAGAAACAACTTTCGAAACGAAGGGGACTAAGCAGGAACAAGAGGGATTCACCGAAGAAGATTCTTCTCCTTCCCTTTTTTCGGAAGAAAGGGAGGATCCGGACAAAATCGATGAAACGGAAAGGATCCGAGTGAATGGAAAGGACAAAACAAAGGATGAATTCCACTTTCACTTAAAAGAAGAAGATAAAGACCTCTTCTGGTTTGAAAAACCCCCTGTAAGTCTTCTTTTCGACTATAAACGATGGAATCGTCCATTGCGATATATAAAAAATTATCGATTCGAACATGCTGTAAGAAATGAAATGTCACAATATTTTTTTTATACATGTCAAAGTGATGGAAAACGAAGAATTTCTTTTACATATCCATCCAGTTTATCAGCTTTTTTTGAAATGCTACGACAAAAAATGTATTTTTCTTTTTTTACAACAAAAAAATTCGTCTGTGATGAACTGGATAAATTCTTCTATGATGAACTGCATAATTATTATTGTTGGATTTATACCAACGAAAAAAAATGGAGGAACCTAAGGAACGAGTTTAGAGATAGAATTGAAACCCTAGACAGAGGATCTCCTTATCTGGATGTACTCGAAAAAAAGACTCGATTATGCAATACTAAAACGAAAGAAGAATACTTGCCTAAAATATATGATCCTCTATTAAACGGATCCTATCGTGGAATAATGAATTTTTTTTTTTTACCTTCAATCCTAAATGAAACTGCAGTCAAAAATTCGATAGAGACAAATTTTATAAATAAACTCAATAAAGTTCATAGTATCCTTCTTTTTAAGGGTAAAGAACTTAATGTTCATAATTTTGAAGAATTGTACCAGAAATTGGAAGGGAAAATAGCGACATTGGAAGAGAAATTGGGACAGAAAATAGATACATTGGATAAAAAATCATTAGCAAGAGAATTGAGTCTTTTAATCGATGAATTTGCTGAAGAATCAACATCAAATTTGAAAGGAATTTCTTTATTTTCGGAACAAATACGAATTGATTCAGAAGATCCAGAAAAAGTTTTGAAATTTTTAATCGAAAGAGTCATAATGGATCCCATCATTCAAACAATATGCGATACAGCCATAATTCCTCCCATGGAAAAAACAACTCGAAAAAAATCAATTGGAATAAATAAAAAAGTCCCCCGATGGTCATACAAATTATTCAGCGAGGTAGAACAACTCGGAAAAACTGCAACAACGGAAGAGGGGGAAGAATGGATAATAGATCATCAAATTCGCTCGAGGAAAGCGAAACGTATAGTTCTTTTTACGCAGAGTCTAGACCCTAGTACCAAAACTATGACGAAGCCTGATCAAAAAGAAGAAGTGAATATGATAGATTATCCCTATGAAGCGGATTTTCGTCGAGACATAATCACAGGCTCTATGCGTGTTCAAAGACGTAAAACCCTTACGGGGAAAATGTTTCCCTTATATCCGTATTCCCCACTTTTTTTCGACAGAGTAGGATTTTCTTGGGATGTTTTTTTCGAACCATTCATATTATCAGTAATTGAGATTTCCGACCTAATACAAGACATTTTTCGAAAGGGTATAAAAGGAAGCGTAGCAAAAAGAATAAAGAGGTTGAAAAAAAAAATGTACATGGAGGAAAACAAAAGCTACGAAGAAATTAAAAAAGAAGTCAATGAAATGGAAAAGGGGCGGGACGGGCAGACGGAAATGGAACGAATAGAAAGGACACGAGAAAGAATATCAGAACTCTATGATATCCTTATTTATGCTCATGGAATAAGAGCTTTTATTTTACTAATTCAGTCGAGGCTTAGACAATCTATTGTATTACCTTCATTGATACTAGCTAAAAATATTGTCCGTTTCTTATTACGCCAAGAGTCCGAGTGGGAGCAGGATATAAGGGAGATGAATAAAGAAGTGTATGTTATATGCACCTATAATGGTATGCCATTACTAAAACCAGGAAGAAACGGAATTTTTCCTAAAAACTGGGCCACAGAGGGTATACAACTAATGATACGATTTCCTTTCCGTCTGAAACCTTGGCACCGATCTAAGATACGACCTTCTCGTAGGGATCCAAATCCAAAGCAGGAAAGTCCTGCTGCTTTTTTAACGATTTGGGGACTAGAAACTGACCGTCCTTTTGGTTCTCCTCTCGTAGGACTTGGTATTTTGTTTTGTTATTATTTTGGACCCCCTTTGAAAAAACTCCAAAAAACAACTATAAAATGGAGTTTTCGAGTTCTAAAAAGTTTCAAAGAAAGAACAAAATTTTTGTTTCTAAAGGTCCAAAAAGAACCAAAAAAATTGAGAGAGGATTCGAGTGAAATAAAAAAAGATTCTATAATCAATAATCAGATTATTCATGAATCAGCCATTCAAACCCGACCTATGGATTGGACAAATTATTCACTGACAGAAATCAAAATGAAAGATCTGACTGATAGAACAAGCACAATCAGAAATCAAATCGAAAGAATTACAAAAGACAAGAAAAATGGATTTCGAACTCTAACGATAAATATTAGTCCTAACAAAACAAGTTATGGTGTTCAAAAATTAGCACCACTAAAAAAGATTTTTCAGATATTAAAAAGAAGAAATGATCGATTAATCCGTAAATCACATTTTTTTTTTAAATGGATCGTGGAAAGGATATACACGGATATCCTTCTAGAGAGCTTTCCATATATCATTAATCGTCTTATTAATAGTCTTTATAGGCCCATGATCATTATAAAACTTTTTCGTAAATTCAAAAAAAAAATAATTTTTGATACAAAAGAGAAAAAGATAATTGAGCGTATTTCAACTATACAAAAAAAACTTTCACCTTCTCGTATTCGTCATAAGATTCAGGCGAAGTCGGAGGTTTCTTTTAAATTATCCCTAGTGTCACAGGCCTATGTATTTTACAAATTATCACAAACCCAGGTTATTAACTTGTATAAGTTAAGATCTGTCCTTCAATATGACGGAGCATCTTTATTTCTTAAGAATGAAATAAAAGATTCTTTTCGAAGACAAGGAATAATTTCTTCCGAATTAAAGCATAAGAAACTTCAGAATTCTGGAATGAATCAATGGAAAAATTGGTTAAAGAGTCATTATCCGTACGATTTATCTGAGCGAAAATGGTCTAAATTAGTACCGCAAAAATGGCGAAATAGAGTCAATCAACATTGTAGGGTTGAAAATCCAAATTTAATCAAACGGGATTCATCTGAAAGAGAGGAAAAGGTTTCGTTATTGCTAAATAAAAACGATCATTTTCAAAAAATGTATAGATATGATCTTTTAGCATATCAATCGATTTATTATGAAGATAAGAAGGACTCATATAATTACAACATACATAAACCGAAATTTGTTGATATGGGGGGGAGTATCCCTATTACTAATTTTATAAGAAAAGATTTTTTTATGTATATAAAAAATCCAGATAGAAAATATTTTGATACGAAAGGTCTTTCTTATCTCAAAATTTATAAAGATAAAGAAATCAACCCATCCAATCAAAAAAAGAAAAGAAACCCTTTTGATTGGATGGGAATGAATGAAGAAAGACTAAATCGTCCTGTATCGAAGCCGATACCTTGGTTATTCCCACAATTTGAGTTCTTTTTAAATGTATATAAAATGAAACCCGGGTTTATACCAATTCATTCACTTATTTTTCATTTTAATGAAGATGGTAGTCAAAATAAAAATATCACTCAAAATAAAAAAGGGGATCTTATACTATCAAATGAAAAAAAATCTTTTGAATTAGAGAATCAAGAAGAAAAAAAAACCATAGGTCAAAGAGATCTTGCATCAGATGCCCAAAACCGAGGGAACCCCCAATCTGTTCTCTCAAACCGACAAAAATTTATGGAAGAACTTTATACGAAATCAGATATGAAAATGGGTAGAACGAAAAATCAACCCAAAAGTATTTGGACTTGGGAAATAGACTTAGATGCGTTCATGAAAAGATCTTTTGCTTTGCAATTGAAATGGCTGCTGAGTCCTTTGACTATGGAATTATTCGATTATGCGCTGGCCGTACTTGAATGGGAAAAGGAAAGCAGAATGACAACAAAGTTTGGTTTCGGCTTTATTAAGAAGGAGGAGTTAACTCTGGATCCAATGCTAATCCGGGATTTGAATCTTTCAAAAATCCTAAAAGAGGGAATATTTATTATCGAACCAGTTCGTATACCTGTAAAACATAATGTAGAATTTATTATGTATCAAACCATAAGGATTTCTTTGGTTCATGAGATTAAACAAAAAAATAATCAAAAAAGATATAGAGAAAATATGGATAAGAATCATTTTGAGGAATCTATTGCAAGACATCAAATGCTGACGCAAAATAGAAACAAAAATCATTATGATTTGCTTGTTCCTGAAAATATTTTATCGTCTAGACGG